GAGCCAATAAAAACTGAGAAAATTGACTCAAAAATAAATTAAAAAATGAAATTAAAAATTTCAGGTAAGAGCTCCATTGTAGAATTCGGGCCTAATGATTAATCAAGAGGCGATGGGAACGACGGAACCCATGAATATATAGGACTCAATTGAAAAATAAATCTTAGTAATTCATTGGACAGGATGGCGGAATAAACCATAAACTTTATTATCTATTCTGATTTTTATTCTGAGACCTCGTGGGATAAACATCAAACTTAAATAGATATTGAAAGAGTAAATATTCGCCGGCGAATATATATTTTTTTTTTCAAATAAAAAAAGTAATAAAAAACGAAAAAAAAAAAAAAAATAAAAAGATAAAAGAAAATAAGGATTTTGTTAAAATATTATATTCTAACTATAACAAAAACGACATTCGAGATAATGATATTACGTTATTTTTAAATAAATATAAATAGAATTCATCTTGGATTCCATTTTGAAAAAGACATACACAAATTTAGAAGAGATCAGATGAAATTTCAAAAAAAAAGACCATGATTAATAGGATTAATCATTAACTACATCTATATCTTAATACAAGCTTTTTTAGTACTTTTATTCGCGAGGAGCTGGATGAGAAGAAACTCTCACGTTCAGTTCTGTAGTAGAGATGGAATTTCTAATTTAGAAAAAACCCATCAACTATAACCCAAAAAGAACCAGATTTCGTAAACAACATCGAGGAAGACTAAAAGGAATATCTTCTCGAGGGAATCGTATTTGTTTTGGCAGATATGCTCTTCAAACACTTGAACCCGCTTGGATCACATCTAGACAAATAGAAGCGGGGCGACGAGCAATGTCAAGAAATGTACGACGTGGGGGAAAAATTTGGGTACGTATATTTCCAGACAAACCAGTTACAGTAAGACCGGCGGAAACGCGTATGGGTTCTGGGAAAGGATCCCCAGAGTATTGGGTAGCTGTGGTTAAACCAGGTAAAATTCTTTATGAAATGGGTGGTGTACCCGAAAATATAGCCAGAAAAGCTATTTCAATAGCGGCATCAAAAATGCCTATAAAAACCCAATTCATTATTTCTGAATAGGAATATAGAATGAAAAAGCTAAATAACATTTAAGGATAAAAAGATTATCGGTTTTATTTTTTTGACAAACAATATTTTTTTACTTCGTCCTTTGTATTAAAAGAAGAGATACAAAAAAATGATATGATTCAACCACAAACCTATTTGAATGTAGCAGACAACAGCGGGGCTCGAGAATTGATGTGTATTCGAATAATAGGAGCTAGTAATCGCCGATATGCTCATATTGGTGACGTTATTGTTGCTGTAATCAAGGAAGCAATACCGAATACTCCTCTAGAAAGATCAGAAGTAATCAGAGCAGTAATTGTACGTACTTGTAAAGAACTCAAACGTAACAATGGGACGATAATACGATATGATGACAACGCCGCAGTTGTCATTGATCAAGAAGGGAATCCAAAAGGAACTCGAGTTTTTGGGGCGATCCCACGGGAATTGAGACAATTAAACTTTACTAAAATAGTTTCATTAGCTCCTGAGGTCTTATAAGACCTAAATATCGATAGTTAGCATAGGATTAAAAAAATGGTATTGAAATAAAATTAATTAATCGATTGTGTATCACGCATATACCCTTAATAATAAAATATTAATAATTTAATTCATATATTAATATATAATTCGTCTATATCTATATATAAAATATAAATAAAAGAAAAAGAACATGTTGATTATATCAAAATTATAGAACAATAAGGAATTTTAACTTATCATGGGGAAAGACACTATTGCTGATATAATAACCTCTATACGAAATGCTGACATGAATAGAAAAGGAACAGTTCGGATAGGGTCGACTAACATCACCGAAAGCATTGTTAAAATACTTTTACGGGAGGGTTTTATCGAAAACGTAAGGAAACATCGTGAAAACAATCAATATTTTTTGATTTTAACCCTAAAACATAGACGAAATAAGAAAGAATCCTATAAAACTATTTTAAATTTAAAGAGAATAAGTCGACCGGGTCTACGAATCTATTCTAACTCTCAACGAATTCCACGAATTTTAGGCGGAATAGGAATTGTAATCCTTTCGACTTCTCAAGGTATAATGACAGACCGAGAAGCTAGACTAAAAAGAATCGGCGGAGAAATTTTGTGTTATATATGGTAATCCTTCTAATATAAAAATTAGATATCCGGAATTTACCATTTGTGAAAAAAGGGGGTTGTGTAATACCACCCCTGCTAAAAATAAAAATTTTAGCAAGTTCTTAGGTATAAGTTAATCAGGGGACAGCCGCTTTCTAGACTCCATAACAAGGATTTAAAAGAGTAAGTGGTTTTTTCAATTTCAACATTCCTTTCACGAAGATAAATTAAAGATTCAAAAATATCAAGAAACCTTTTTTCGTCCAACAAAACAATAAGTATATTCACAGAATTAAGGAATAATAACTA